TATACGTATCATTAAAAATGATGATACGTTTGTATCTGCAGTAAAATATCTCAAATATTCTTCTTATTAAATATATAATGAGTTAGGCATTAGAACAAATATCCATTATTTTTATTATGGGTTAATGGATTAGTCAATTAGATAAGTGTAAAAATCGACCATTTAAAAAGTTTTCATATAGTACGGATAATTGGACTTAGGACTAAGTAAATTAACTATTATCTTCTGTATAAGTTAAATGCTAGAGCATATATATGTTGTATTAAAATAAAATATCAGATATTGTAAAACCTGGCCTCAAGTTACCTGTGAATAAAACTATTTTTATTAAGGTGTGAATATGCGCCATACTAGCTATAGGGGATATTATGCTTAGCTTAAAAATCATATGTGTAATTAAAATTACTACATTTAATGTATTGGTTAAAATACTTTTAATTCCATATAATCCATTAGTTGTTAAGGTTACAAGTGGTATAAGAGCCGATATTATTTATTAAAAAACAGATAAGATTTTTAAGGCTTCCCTCTGAAACTAAAGCAATAGGTCATAATAAAATAGTATCGGATGAGGGTTAGTCTAACTATCATGTGTATATCTTGCCAGGAATTAAGTACAGTATATTAGGATACTATAATAAATCTATAACATAAGGAACGTAAACTTTAGCCGGCCTCTTTATGTGTAATTTACAGATGTATTGTCTTTCTGCTTTAGTGGGAAAAGTCAATGTTTGCTGAATTATTACAATAAGCTTTTTTAGTTACTTTACATATAGTAACTATGTAGAGGCCTAAAGGAAATATTTAGCTATTTCTATATGAGTTTCTCATGCAAGTCCCCTCCCTAAAAGTAGTCAATCCTTAAATTATACTGCATTATTGCACGATCTTAAAATTTGTCTACCTAAACCTCTTCTTGCAGCTTACACTCAGATGTGTACTTAGCACAATCTAATATTTAACCAAAAACCATAGACTATCTATGCTAGATGGTGGGTCCAATCAACGTATCAACAACTATTAAATGACCTCTTTATGTTCCGATGATAATAGTTTTTCCCTATTAAAAGTTAAATAATTACTTCTCTGAAGTCTATTCAACAAGACGGAACTGGTTAAGAATAGCCTACTAAGAAGCATATTGTCTACATGTTACTGTAAACCGTTTTATATCTGTAATCTATATTGACATATGCTTCTTAGTAGGCTATTCTAAAAAGGGGGCGACAAATTATCTACTTTTCTTCAGGTCAATCTGATCGTGCATGTATATATATATATATATATGTATACATATATAAACTTTTAGGTTGTCGGATAAATATTAATCTTACTTCTAAATTTACCTTAAATCAATATGATTTAAGTTATTCTATTAAGTATTAGCATAGCTTTAAGACGGTTGCGAGTAACACCTAGCTTGAAACACGCAAGACCATGTAAATAATGGTAAAAGCAATTATATGAACAAGCCATAAAAATGCTCTTGGTATTATTTATTGCAATAAACTTAAAAATTCAATAATGTCAAGTATAATATGTCACCCATACCATATAGTAGATGAATCACCTTGACCGATGTTTGGATCCCTCGGAGGTCTTTACTTAACAACCGGAATAGTTTCCTGATTCCACTTAAATTCTATATTACTTTTCTATGTAGGTATACTTTGTTTAGTACTAGTTATAATCCAATGATGGCGAGACATTTCTCGTGAGGGAGCAGTTCAAGGTCTTCACACTGCTATTGTCGAGCTAGGCCTACGGTGAGGGATAGCTCTATTCATTGTGTCGGAGGTTTTTTTCTTTGTAAGATTTTTCTGAGCTTTTTTCCATAGGAGTCTTGCACCCACAGTAGAAGTAGGTTCTTTATGGCCCCCTTTTGGTATTAAAGTATTTAATCCTTTCCAAGTGCCACTTCTTAATACAATTGTGTTAATTTCCTCAGGTGTAAGAGTCACATGGTCTCATCATGCCTTAATATCTGGTAATTATTCTCAGACTACCCAGAGATTAGCTATTACTGTAATCTTAGGAATATACTTTACATTCCTCCAAGGTTTAGAATATTACGAGGCAAGCTTTACCTTTGCAGACAGTGTTTACGGCTCTACTTTTTTTATTGCAACAGGTTTCCACGGTCTTCACGTTTTAGTTGGTACACTTTTTTTAGCAGTGTGTTTAAATCGTCACATAAATTGTGAATTTAGCTCTTCCCATCATTTTGGTTTCGAGGCTGCAGCTTGGTACTGACACTTTGTAGACGTTGTCTGGTTATTTTTATATTTAGTTATTTACTGATGAGGAAGGATTTAAGAGCTAGTTAATTTTTATATATTAATCATATACATAAAAATAAAACCAATATCAAATATTGGTATCAAAAAATAGTGCTCACCTTTAGGTGAAACCAGCTTACTGCTTAACTATTCTTCTAAATTTACGCCCCCGGTGTTGATAATATATTTATGAGTTTCTAAGGTGGGCCAACGTCAATTTCAAATATAATTCTTTAAAACATTTAATAGCCAAGATCTAACCTTATATGTTGCGCTATCCTTATTGGGGTAGGTTAAAAATTAATATAGTACTCCTCCACTACTTGTTAATGACATTACGTAGGTGTTAAGCCTTATAAAACTATTCCCGTTTAGAAAATTCTATGAACCAAGTAAAATTAGACATACCCTTTTCTAAATTTAGTTTTACAGAAGTAGCGCTGCCTTGTTTTGTTTACTTAGAAGATTTATCCTGTAGGGGTATGTAAGTTTATTTCTTTATATTAATACTATATCCATATGCTAAAGGCTCATAATAATTTTCAGATATTTAAGCATATAGGATACTTAAAATATTATTGTATGTTTTATTCAGAGTTTCTAAAACTAATAATTATAATCCTTTCAGGCAATCTCGAAAGAGTTTTATTAGCCGTAGAAAAATATTATACACGTCTCAAGAAGTGTACAAAATCTTTATGTATAAGAGGGTACAATTAATATTAATTGTTTTTAACTAGAAGTATTAAGACATCAAATGTTTCCCCCCCCTAGTCTATGGCTGCTGACTTTTTATGTAAATAAACCATAATATTAAGTTTCTGTATAATTGTAAATTGGGACCTTATTTAAAGTTTAGCCAGATCACCTTTTAAAATAGTAAGTTTTGCTCTTTACCGTATTACATATTTAGATATAGTAGTATATTAATTTTGTGAAAATATTTAACAGAAAGGGCTCTAGGAGACCATAGATAATTGTGTTTCTATAAAACTTTAACGGGCAGGCTAAGATCTTAAAAACTATTACTTTATAAGGTAAATACCTTATATTGGCCAGATAATATTTACTCTACTATGTAAAAGTAAAATTTTACCCTATAGAACATATAGGCCTGACTTAAGCAATCTGCTTATATAACTATCTTTTTAAGGCATTAGCTTAGAGAGTTGTATATATGTGTAAGTAGGACTCTGTAGTTTAATTACTCTAAGACTTACCGTCAAAGGAGTACTAGGGCGCCTTGATTCATAGGTTGTATTATCTTATTTTAATGAATATCTACCTACTTACTTTTTCATAATAGATTTTTTGATTAGTGCTAAACTCTATATGATTAATATACTATACTCCCTAAGTAAACTTATAATATATGCATATAATTAGGTTTTCGTCTAATATGTCCTTAGCTATAAGCATAATTATAAGAGTCATAGTTACCTAACTACATAAAACTATGTAGACCTGACAATTTAAACGGCTTTATATGACTTAAGATATTAGTTTTCTTCCATTAAAGTAGATTATCAACCAAGACATATTTATCCAGGGAAACTAGAATTTCCCTACCTATAATGTGAACTTGATGGCACACCGTATTTCGAATAGTTTAAAAAATATTAATTTTGGAGATTAAAGTTAAGCTTGCGCTTTTTGAAAATTAACATAGTTGGAATATAACTTTTACTAGTTATATATAACTGATTGAGCACGTAATTACCTACTAGAGTAGGTAATAAAATTTAAAGAGTTTCGAGATATTTTATTGGAATTTTTAGTAAACTGTCGTTTACTAAGTAAGCCAAACGCTTCAGTTTAAAGTATTAAAACATGATTGTCCAAAAATAGGCTTTTTTGGCCTATTATTTAGTTATTTTTAGGGTAAATCCTGGTGTCGTTAGCTCACCTAAATAGAGGGAGCTTAAGATAGTGAACACATAAGATTGAATACAAGCTACTGCTACCTCTAAAAGTAATAATAAAATTAGTGCAATTACTAAACCAATAAGTCCTACAAAAGCTAAATTAGGTCCCTGTGAGCCTAAAAGAGTTAATAGTAGGTGACCAGCTACCATATTTGCAGCTAATCGAATGGCTAGGGTAGCTGGTCGAATAATATTTCTCACTGTTTCAATGATAACTATAATAGGTATTAGGAAACCAGGAGTCCCCGATGGGACGAGGTGAGCTATTAGACTATTATACTGTAAAAGGATAGATATTAGTATTCTTCCAAGTCACAGTGGTAATGAAAGAGTTAAAGTCATAGATAGGTGACTTGTACAAGTAAAAATATAAGGCATGAGACCTATAAAATTTGAGAAAAAAATAAAGAAAAATAAGGATACATATATAAAGATGCACCCAGGAATAGAGTGAGCACCTAATACTGCTCCTAACTCCTCTCTTAAAAATGATATTATTAACTTTACGCTTTTTAAGGGTTGGGAATCGACTAATCAAAAGCCTTGGGGCAGAATAATTACTCCGATAATAGCCGAGCTTCAATTAAGTATTAAGTCTATACCTATAATCCTTACGGTTGGATCAAAAGACGAGAATAGGTTAGACATTAAATTAAAAATACATAATTTGCGTTTCTTAAGCTTTGAGATTTATTCAAAGTTAAAAAATTGATTTTCGTTAAAAAAAAAAGTTTAAGAATAGTTATAAAAAAAGTTAAATTGAAATATAAAAATAGAATAAATCAGTTTATTGGTCTTATTTGAGGAATTTTTTATAAAAATATTTCTCGCTACTAAAATAGTAATTGCAACATAGTCTTTGCTAAATATTACAGCCAAAAAGCTAAACTATAGCCCTGTATTTTTAATCAATTAATCACTATAAATATGTCGCGTAGGTTGTGAAACAACTAGTAGTAGCTACCACACTAAGATTTGAACAATTCATGATTATATCATGAAATAAAACAAATATTGTTTAATATGCCCTATATGGTTATTAATTAAGATTCTAATATTTTTCATCTAGTACACAATTATTCTACTTTGTCAGGTAAGTTTTTTTCCTTTTATGTTATTCCTTGACCCAATAAAATATTAATCAACGCTAAGTTTTTTGAAAACGGGTCTTCTCCTAACCACTAGACTATTGGTCGTTCGCCAAGCAGTTTAATTTAGAAAATATGTAGCATACTTATAAAAATACTACTGTAGTGTACAGCCTCGCTCTTATATCTTTAGAAATATCATGTCAGTACCTTTATGTTGTGGTTATTAAAAAAGATGTTTTGAAAACATCTATTAGAAAATATTTCTAATAACCTAAATAAAATGCCTGATAAAAAGGACTATTTTGATAGAATAGATTATGAATGTATTTCTTTTATTAATATATATGCCCTGGTTAGTGTTGAAGTATTTTTCTTAGGTAATTAAACTATTTATATAACTACTTGTCTTAGGATAAGGATTTCCGAACGAATTTTATTCAGGGTCCGAAGCGGATAGTCTTATTATATAAATTCCAGATAAAATTAATCAAACATATTTGCTTCTTATTTAAGGGTAATATTATCAGCCTTGCTTGAGGTAATGGCCCATTGATATAGTGATTAGATATTTCTAAGTCTAAATAGGAATGCATATGTTTTCATCAAACATATTGTCTATCTTCAAATCCTAAATTTGATGCATTTATCTGCCAGATGAAATAACAGATAGAGAGGAATTCCTATGATTAAATTTACAGTTTAATGCTTTTATCAGCCACGCTATCTCCTATAGTCGCACTTAAATAGTAGAAAGTTAATTACATAGGTGCTATAAGCAGTCTGTTATTTTTTGAAACAAATTTTTTCCTCTTAAGGGTCTTTCACACAGATATGCTTAAACGAACAATAATAGTTTTAGTTACCTAAAACCCATATTTTATGTTAATTTAAGCAATAATAATGCCAAGTATACTGAGGGATTATAAGCTATTGCCTCACGAGGCACAATTAACTTGACAAGTTAATATTCTGGTTAAATTAAATAGCCTAAAAGATTTATCTTTTAGCTAATATTAGAGGGCAGGCCCAAAACTTAGGCCGAAACTAAGTGCGTTATTTCGCTTTCTAATAGTAAATATGTTTATATTATATATAAAAAATAATTGCCTTGGATTTTATTTTCAATAGAAGGTGTACACAGGGTTTTTCATATATCCAATATATATATATCTTATGCAGTTAGAAAGTAGCTAAGTTATTATAGACCATCTTATTTACTTATAAAATGGTAAATTATTCTAGCGATAAGCGACCTTTAATAAACTGCATATTGTCTAATATCTGCAAGGGTCAATTAATTGTAAGGTTTTATGGTATAGTGAGGCGAGATATCCGTTCTTACTTAAGTGGAATAGGAAACTTAATACTACAATTAACCGCGCGAGCCGGTTAGTTTACTAACTGTGTTTTACATACTCGCCACTCAAGTATGGGGCACTTAATCACAAGTACCGGGCTTAGTGTTCTCTTAAGGAAAGACCCTTTACTATGAGAGTAGTTGGGCTCTTAAACCAATTATAATATTAAGTAGTGTTGAAGCCTAGCCCAGGAAACCCAAGTTATTAAATAACTTAACTATAAAAATTTTTTCTTTATTTTTACTCACTATGTTTAAATTAGTTCTAGTGGCCCCTTTGAATAGAAAACTATTTCTACTGGGTAATTTATAGTCTTTGCTATGCGTTTTACATGTTGTGTAAATAATATAAATATAAGGCTATCAGGGTAAGTAACTTTATTACCACTCTCTTATATGTGTATATCTGTTCACACCTATGCTCCTTACTAATCAGCCACAGTGTCGTGGCTTTTAAGTTACGCTAGTGGGTAAACATAACACATGAATTATAATAGGAGGTCAAATCAACTCAACAAGAGAATAAATTGCCAGACCTCTTTTGTGATGTATCATTTTTTACTGTTTAAAAGTTTCATGTACAGACACTTCTTGTCAGTGAGCTAACATATATACCACTACCATTCTTGACTAAAAAGTTGGTTTTTAGTTAGATATAGTAAATCGTATCATTTCATTGATATGTTTTTAATATATAAAACTTAAAATAATTCCTTTCGTACTAAATTTCAATACTAAAAATTTTAGATAGAAACCAATCTGACTTTCGTCGATTTTAACTCAAATCATGTAAGTAATTATAGGTCGAACAGACCTTTCCAAAATATAAGCTCCTGCACATATATGGTAACTTAATTCAACATCGAGGTCACAAACACCTATTCTGATAAGAACTCTTTTAGGCATAATGCTGTTATCCCTAGAGGAGCTTTTTAATAATTCCTTAAATAGGATTAACTTAATTATAATTTTTTAAATAAAAAGATTTAGTTTTACCCCAAAAAATTAACCTTTTTAATTATAGTAGGACTATTTTAGGTTATTAGCTTCATAGGGTCTTCTCGTCTAAAAACATCATTTAGGTATTTTCACCTAAATTAAAATTTCGTGATACATCCTAAAAATTTTATTTTAGTGAAACCGTTCATTCTATTTTTCAATTAAAAAACTAATTACTATGCTACCTTGGCGCTAGTGCGGCTATTTAAATAATTCATTGAGCAGGTAATATAAATATGATTTAAGGTGTTTTTGATAAACAGGCTAAATAGTAAAAGTCGAGTAATTTTATTTAAATTTTTTTATTAATAATAATAATTTTTATATAAGTTAAATTTTAACAAATTTACTACTAATATAAATATTTTAAATTTAGGTGTTCTATTTGTCTAAATTAAATTTTTATTTTCAATAACTAAAACTAGAAAAAATGGAATTTTAACAGGTTCTTTTTAAAACTTTTATTTTTATCGGGCAGTATTTAAGTTTATAATTTAGATCTTTATTTAAGACTTGTCTCTTAAATAATGTATTATTACTGTGATTTAGATTTAATCTAACAAAATTTAATAAGAAGAAATCTAATTTTAACATATCGTTCCTAAGACCTCTTACCTAAGAATAATAAAACAGTCTTTTGAGAGGCCTTAATTCTAGATTATTCGTAAAAAAAATTAATTTTATAAGTCATTTATACATGATGCAAAAGGTATATAATCTCCCTTATATTGCAACTAAGATCTAAATTTTAAGTTCTGTATTTAATACATAAGATTTGATTTAAAAATTAACTTTTATCAAAACATTACAACCATAATCTAATTTAGAATCATCAGTAGATGATTCCATCTATATATAATAGTAAGGTATTATGTCAATATAAAATTGCAAACTTTATATGTAAGTATTCTCTCTGGTATAATATACCGAACTAGAGAGGGCCCCCACTGGATCTCAAAGGTATAATCTTGTTCTAATTGTGCTGGCCAGTAAATATTTCTTAAATTTTAAGAGATAGAACCTAAGCATATGGTCAAGCCTTAATAGTCAGTAATAATTGCCCAATTCAATTTAAATGGTGCGTGTTTAATATATTTATAGGTCGACCCATCCTATGCTTTTTGAGACATACTACGTTAATAGCCCGGGCTATTATATGAAAGCGTACCAAGTTCTGTCTAAGAGAGGTTTAAGCTTTCATATTGGAGCAGTGTGTTAATGAAAGCTGAAGCTATATAAAATAGTCCATGCTCGTGTTGAGTACTACGGTAAGATAAAATCCTACTAATTTTACCTCCATACAAAATATTCAAAAGTGACATCTACTGTAGTAGAATTTGAGTAATTTAATAAAAATACTGATTTGTGGTATCAGAAATATACTGACGTATCTTAAATATAATATTTCAAAATTTTACTAGTGTTATGTGATCTAGTGTCTATAGTGTATTTTCAAAGCTATTCTATCATACCTATTAGAAGTGGTACATAAGAACTAGGTCTAGTTTTATATTAATCTTATTGGAAGTAGTGGAGGAAAACACTTAAAATTTATTAACATATATATATAAATAGGCACTAGCAGGTTTCGGCACTGCTGTAGAACCTTTTAGTTAAATAAGAATGCCAAGTAAGATAGTGTACATCTATTGTAAGATCTGTAGAAATATATAGTAATAATATTCTATACCCCAAATACGCTGTTAGATTACTCGAAGCCTATTAAATTTTTTTACATGGTGGGCGTTTTTCTTTGTCATCCTCATTTAAGAATATAGGGTCAGCTAAGCAAGACTGTACTCTCGACAGTATCCATTATTCATTATTCATTACATTAAAAGGTTAAGTGCAAACTAAGCCCCTTATCCAGTCCTGAGTATATATGTTTAAGTTAGATTAAAAAAGTCTAGGTAATATTTAACATTAAATAAGTAAAGATACATTTGCACTAATAAAAATTGTACCCTGTCCTCCAAGGGTAAGAGCCTGTAGTAAGAATTTAACTAAAGGAATAATATCGAGAGAAGACCTAATTTTGAATCAGTAAATCTATTTTGGTAGAAATATTATACAGTTATTACACAAGATGCCACGCTATTTAGAAGTTCTTTGTATAGGATTTATTGAGACTTTTCTTCATCATCTTAACAAAAATTGTTTATCAACCGTAAGTTATTTGTGCAAATTTATCAGATAACACTCCTACGAGTGTAGGATATATAATAATTTAGTATAAGCTATTATATATAATTTCCAATTATAAGATTTAATGATTAAAATTATTATAAATTTGGTTTTAGTTTATTAATTATTATTAGTTTATTTTAATATGCACATAGATCTAAGAAAGCGCAATTCAGATAATTTTTTAAATATGTAAAATTTATCTTTTAGTTTTAGCTAATCTAGGTGCCAGCAGCTGCGGTTATACTTTAAAGGCAAATAATCTTATCCTTTATATGAAACAATGTATAATAATATTAAAATTTGTTGTAAGACACTAATTTTATATTATACATGGGTCAATAATCTAAATTCCTAACATAAACTAGGGTTAGTAGCCTACTATCAGGAACGTAAACTAAATAAGGTATTAAAAGAAAGATCTCTAAACCTAAAAAACATGGCAGTATTTTACCCCTTGCAGAGGAATTTGAATATTAAATAGATAGTCCGCTGTTATTTTTACTTAATTTTATTTTATGTGTGGTTGTCTAAATAAATATTAAAATATACATTATAAGTCAGATGACATGTATATATAATTAAGGTAATTTTAATTACAATTGATAAAATTATTTTTTTAAAAAGGATTTGCTAGTACTATTAGAATTAATAGCTAATACGAAGTGGTTTTAAAATGTGTACATATTGTCCGTCACTCTCAAATAATGAGATAAGTCGTAGCAAAGTAAAGGTTTTCGAAAAAGTCTTTAATTTAAAATAAAGTAATCAATGATGTTAGATTTTTAATCTAATTATAGGGTTATCCCTCTTATTTAAACCAGGCTTAGCAAACACCTTATAATTGCAAATTATATATCATAATTGAATACAGGTCCGTAAAATTCATTGAATAATAAGATTTTTCTTTTTTTTTAACATATTATTTATTACTATAATATTTAGACTTGTGCACCCTGTAAGTATCGGGCTACTATTAGTGTCGCTAGCTTTAGCTACCAGGGGTATAATATTAAAACTTAAAGTTTCTTGATTTTTCTATTTAATTGTTCTAGTTTTCTTAGGGGGCGTTATGGTGTTAATCATATATATGTGTACATTAGCAGCCAATGAGAAATTTAAGGTAATTAGGTTAGGACATGTAATGGGGCCATTTTTGCTTCTTTCACTTCCACTAAGTTTAATATTTAGACCAATATTTAACAGATTTAAGACCGGGATAGAAAATATGGCTACCGGTATAAGATATGAGAGACATAATCTAACAGTGTTACTGTTTTTAATGCTCTATCTTCTTTTGGCTATGGTAAGAGTTGTTAAGCTAGTAAAATTTGAGTCAGGTCCTTTGATTCAACGCCTTTAATAGTGATATCCTTCGAATGATTTTCAGGGTTTAAGATTAAATGACTTTGATCTTGTAATCATAAGGATATTGGCACTTTATATTTATTAGCCGGAGCTTGAGCCGGAATAGTAGGTACTGGGTTAAGAATAATTATTCGACTTGAGCTAGGGCAGGCTGGTTCTTTAATTGGAGATGACCAAATTTACAATGTAGTGGTAACTGCTCACGCCTTTATTATAATTTTTTTTATGGTTATACCAATCTTGATTGGGGGATTTGGTAATTGATTAGTGCCTCTAATACTAGGAGCAGCGGATATGGCCTTCCCACGGATAAATAATATAAGGTTTTGGTTTCTTATACCGGCCTTAATTATACTTCTATCAAGTTCTCTTGTAGAAAGAGGGGCTGGAACAGGTTGAACTGTATACCCTCCACTATCAAGTAATATTGCCCATGCTGGAGCATCTGTAGACTTTGCTATTTTCTCCCTACATCTTGCCGGTGTAAGATCTATTCTGGGAGCAGTTAATTTTATTAGAACGTTGGGTAACTTACGAGTATTCGGAATATTAATGGACCGAATACCTTTATTTGCCTGAGCCGTTTTAATTACTGCCGTTTTATTACTATTATCTCTCCCAGTATTAGCTGGGGCTATTACTATACTATTAACTGACCGTAATCTTAATACGTCGTTCTACGACGTAGGTGGAGGAGGAGATCCTATTTTATATCAACATTTGTTTTGGTTCTTTGGTCATCCTGAAGTATATATTTTAATTTTACCTGGTTTTGGTCTTATCTCACACATTGTAGCCCAAGAGAGAGGTAAGAAAGAGACATTTGGAGTACTTGGTATAATCTATGCCATATTGGCTATTGGTATCCTTGGCTTTGTAGTGTGAGCACACCACATATTTACAGTTGGAATAGACGCCGATACTCGAGCTTATTTTACTACTGCTACAATGATTATTGCGGTGCCTACTGGTATTAAAATTTTTAGGTGGCTTGGTACATTCCACGGAGTACGGTTTTCTATGTCTCCCTCACTATACTGATCATTAGGATTTGTCTTTCTTTTCACAGTAGGGGGTTTAACCGGAATTGTGCTGTCTAACTCTTCTTTGGATGTAGTTCTACACGATACCTACTATGTTGTGGCCCATTTCCACTATGTCTTAAGGATAGGAGCGGTATTCGCACTTATGGCTGGGTTTGTTAATTGATTCCCTCTTATGGTCGGTTTAACTATGAACCCTAAGTGGTTGAAAATCCAGTTTTCAGCTATATTTATCGGAGTAAATATAACATTTTTTCCTATACACTTTCTAGGGTTAGCCGGAATACCTCGACGGTATTCTGATTACCCAGATAGTTTCATATACTGAAATGTATTTGCTAGGGTTGGATCAATTATTTCAACCTTATCTGTGATATTTTTTTTATTTATTCTCTGGGAATCCTTAGTCAGGCACCGTCCTGCAATTTCAAGAGGCCACTTAAGAACTAGCCTGGAAATAATGCATTCATTCCCGCCTATAAATCATAGATATACATCTATTCCAGTGGTAACTTATTAGTTTTAACTGTAAAATATTTAGATTTTTAATATATAAGCATAAAACGTCCTCATAGTTAGCCTTTTTGAATATAAGTGACTACCTTAATATGATAATTTTATATACATGAGATTTTTAGGTATCAACTGAACTTATTCGCATGATGAATATATTAACCCAAGTTGGTTTAGCCTTCAGATCAAACTAGTATGTATCAATTTTATATATTATAGAAGTAATCAGGTCCCCTAACTGTAGATATAATGTGCATAAACCCGCTACTAGATTACTGTATAATTTAATAAAAATAGTAGTTTTGTAAACTGTCAATGTCCTAGGACTGTAGTAAGTAACGGTCACGTTAATACAAAGTGGGCCTTATTCTAATGATTTACCCCCGTAGCTATTTAAAAGCAGCGCACTATATTTTACATAAGAAAAAGGCGACACTGCAAAGCGGCAATATAGAGGTATTATTTAGAATATTCTGTGGAAACAAGTCATACCATAATTGTGAATTCTTCTTAATAGAAAGTAAAAACATTACAACCCTTATAAGAATCTATATATCTATAACTTAAGGATGTCATCAAACAAATGTGATTAATCACTATCTAAATTCAATATTATAGAACCAACTTAATATACTGCAACTTTGTTTTTATAAGTACAAAAGTATAAAAAATTTATACTTCTAATGTTTTATTGCGCCATGTTGAGAACTTGATTTCTAATATGCCTCCTATGTTATTACTTTTTAAAGAAACCTGTCCACTCTCCTTTAAAAATAGATACCATCTCTTATAAGACCTTATGCTTTAACTAACATTAATTAACTAGAATTAGATCACAAGTACTATAGATAATACATATATAAATGAATATATGCCTACGGCATATATTCATTTAATTTATAAGTACTCTAGAATAAGAATATTTAATACCCTCAGTAAATATGTGTTATTTAGACTTATGATAAGTATATCTTTCAACTTAATAATAATTCTAACAACTATAAGTCATTCATGATTATTTTATCATAACTTGCTGTCTAGCAGTAAATATGTATCTTTTAAATATTAAGTTTACCAATCAGATAAACCCAATGCGGGTTTCATAGTTTGCTGAATTAGTAACTATAGAATGACAAGTAAAATCCTAAGTAATTGTTAATGATGGATCATATCACAGAGTAACGCATCCTATTTTAGATTCAGGTATAAGTTACCGCTTATACTAGTATAAGGTTGCAACTAATTTATATATGGCTTCGTTTATATTAAACCAAAAAGCCCTACATGTTTACCGCCATATTACATATATGGCGTTGCCATATATAAATTACCCGACTAGTCGGGTAATAGCTCCCCTCGTAAATATTTAACACTGGGCAACTGTATAATTTAGTTAACTTTACCCCCCTCCATACCATTTTGAGGGGGGGGGTATAATATCTAGGGTGATAGTAAATTTTACACTATTTGCCATATACATATTTTATTAGGTCATACATTATAAAAGGAGTATTTTATATAATACACGATCTACTGACCGGTAATATTATTGTAGAAGACTTAGTGTAGCAAATAACTCCCACTTGGTTTATACTATTACTAAATAACCAAACAAAATAAAAGTTGTGTCAATAATATACTATATATATATGTTATCAGTTAAGGACCACGTTACAATATATTGTAACCACAGAGTGCTATACATACATACGATTTTCCTATTGAAAATTATATGTAATCACATATTAAAATTGTAACACACAATTAGATATATTTAGGTTATTCATTATATATTCCCTTCCCCCTTCCCCCCTTCCTCTTTTATCTACCTCGTAATCATAGTAAAACCATCACTATAGTCCTTTGCCTGCGCAAAGCTAGGTTAATTTTCATGTTCTTAAACTAGTGTTTAAAGAATTTGCACATGAAATTATTTTTTTTTCTAAAAAATTTTTTTTTTTTTTTAATGGAATTGAACTCATTTGGGTTTTTTGAAAAATAAATTTTTAATTTAGAGTAATTTTATCGCTCGTATGGGCGGATACTTAGGATTTAAGTACAATATTTATCCGTGTTGTATTTAATTGTTAAATAACATTTTTTTATTGTAAATAAAAAGTAATAACTTATACTAAATTAAATATGTTAACTTAATAAACTATCTCATAATATTTGAAGACCAAAGCTTACGAAATAATATATGAAGTAAACCAAAGATAAGACCTGCCCTAAAAATACATAAGGGTCCTCTACGGGTCGAGCACCCAGTCAGGTGAGAAGTACTCACACATTGATGTGAACTCAAAATAGCAATTTATTTAAGGGATAAAAAGAAAACCCTCGGAACTTACTAGTATATACGAACGGGCAAATTAATAAAATCAAAATTGATAGAGCTAATGCTACAACACCTCCTAATTTATTAGGAATAGACCGTAAAATAGCATAGGCCATTAAAAAGTATCATTCAGGTTGAATATGTACAGGAGTAACTAAAGGATTAGCAGGGATAAAATTTTCAGGATCTCCTAAAAGCCACGGGAATATGAAACAAATAAAGGATAGCCCTAGTAATAATACCCTAAAACCGAAGACATCTTTAGATGAGAAGTAGGGATGAAATGAGACTTTATCAAAATTCCTGTTTACTCCGAGAGGGTTTCCTCTACCAGTTTGGTGCAAAAATAATAGATGGACTATCCTTAGTCCTGCCACAGCAAATGGTAAAATAAAATGTAGCGAAAAGAATCGAGTTAAAGTTGCATTGTCGACAGCGAATCCTCCTCATATTCACTGAACTAAATCCCCACCGATATAAGGAATAGCTGAGAACAGATTGGTAATGACAGTGGCCCCTCAAAATGATATTTGGCCCCAAGGGAGCACGTAACCTAGAAAAGCTGTAGCCATTACTATTAATAAAATAATTCTTCCAACCACTCAAGTCTGGGCAAATACATAAGAACCGTAATAAAGGCCTCGACCCACGTGTAAGAATAAACAGATAAAAAAAAATCTTGCGCCATTTGCATGAAACATGCGAAGGAGTCATCCAAAGTTTACATCTCGTGAAATATGATTTACACTATAAAACGCTAAGGAAACATCTCCACAATAATGTATGGCTAAAAATAGCCCTGTTATAATCTGAATAATTAAACAAAGTCCTAATAAAGATCCAAAATTTCATATGGCACTAATATTAGTAGGAGTAGGTAATTCGTAAAGTGCCCCTCTGGCAATTTTAAGTAGGGGGTGAGTTTTAAGAATAGACTTCATAAATATAAAATTTTAAGGAAATTATAATTTATAGCTAACTTTTAAGATTAGTGCATTTTTCTGCCACCTTAAACGATGTGTCTCACATCAACTAAACGCTATACGTAGAACGTATAAAAGAGAATTACGCTCATTATTCTAATAATGATTACATAAATGTAACTAAACCTTTTACCAAGACTAGTACCCGATAGTCTAGTCGTATTAATATGTCTATTTTCAAATTCGATTAACAAAAAATCTTCTAACCATGAATGTCCTAGACGTAGTGTATTTGTATAGGTTATAATACCTGCAGTAGTTTATGTGGTACACAATCTTATTAAATTGTTTGACTACCGACCAGGGTTTTACTTATATGCCAGATCTAACCAATTAGATTATTAGTTAACTAACTGGTTCATCACTATCTTTTAAGCATAAAGTAAAATTAATATCTTACCGTATGATGGTTAGCTTAAAAAGTTTTATATTCAAATACAAATTGACAGTCCCTGGACTTAGAATTTATAAAAGCATCTTGCTCAAAGAGGTTTCACTAATACAAATAGATTATAGATATCTGTTTATTTTGTGTAGTCTGCTTAGGCAGGATTATACTCTTAGCTCAGGTTAATCTTATTTATTATAGAAAATAATAAATAACTGTTAAAATATATCATAATAGGTCTGTAAATTTTATATTATATTTGTAGCCAATAGTCTAAATTAAAAATTTAATGTGAATTAATTGCAGAAGAGAGGGTATTAGGTACTTCTTGTTGTCTTAGCACTACCCACAGTAAGGCTTTTATACATAAAAAATAGCTGTGTAATTTGTTACCGGCCTAGTCATCAATGAAATAGCATATTTAGCTAATTATTTATTAGATCAGCCACAGATTTCAGTAATATATTTATTTAAAAATAGGATACTTTTAACTTTATCTTGTTCAATTCAACTAAGATATTTATTTGGCCCAGCTCTCCTATATTGGCGGAAAGATACTTAAGATTAAAACATTTTACTTCTAATTAAAATGTAAATTAATTTTTATCAAGATATGTAACTATCTATGGTTATAAAATATAAGACTAAAACACTGATGCTTGAATACTAAATTAGAAATTTATATTTTTTGTAGTCTAAAATATTAAACCAGTTAATCTTGATATTACGCGCTCACATACACGGCCCTACGATTAGTACTAATGTTGTTTGAATGAGTTAACAATTAACTAGAAAAAAATTCATCTAGACATTAACAATGTCTTGCTTCTTTAAAGCTTTAATTAAAAGATCAGTTTACTAGTTTTGTACAATAGTTAATTTATATATGTTTGTATCAAACAGTAAGAGAAAACTTTTAGCTAGTTAATTTACATGGGGCTTTAGCTAAACCCGTAACTCTTGGTTAGAGCTATCTATGATAAACATATTATATATTATGATATTAATCATAACTGGAAAACTCAAAATTTTCTGTGCAAATTACACTTATATATAATACTCTTTAAGGTGTTACACCTAAATTATAGAAAATATCCTTACGTCAGGACGTAAGTTAACTTTAATCTCTTATAAGCGACGAGTCTCATATACTAAACAAGTATTACCAATTAATTTGAAGTCACTCTAAGTAATTATAAACCTCTAATTTGTTGAAAATTAGTTAATACAGGATTATACGCGGATACATGTATTTTGTATTATATACCCATCTTATAGAGCAACAATATTCACTATTATAAAAATAGTATTAAACTGTAAACAAGATATTTTCACGTCCTGAAAACGTCAGGCTGTAAGTTAATCCATTAAATAAACTTATTCAAGTAAAAATATATTTTTTATAGTAAATCAACATGTTTTAAATTATTTATCTAGGTGTAGTTATCAGATTGTTTAGTTTATCTCAGTTAGATACTTATTCTATATTATGTATACTAATTATGGTGGGATTTTTAGCCCATAGTATTATTCTAAGATCCGCTTGATTCCATGTTATAGTTTTGCTAATAATTATTGAAATTTTAATATTAATATTATTCATGGGAATTAATTTAGCCGTATTATCTTTAAGATTAAGAAGTACTTTAACTTTTATATTTATCACATTAAGAGTAGCCGAAGCTAGAGTGGGCATGGCCCTATTGACTATATTAGTACGGATAAACGGGAATGATGCGATAGGTATCTCTATCTTCTAGTAAATTGACCGTCCATTTTATATAAATGCGCGTAGATTAATAAGACTCTTAACACTAATTTAAAATAGATACCCTCTGGTAAATCCTATAGTTGTAATAATAGATTGATCATTGTAGTCAATGTACATTTTTATCTTATATAAAAATACGGTATAGAAATAAGGTAAATCCTATCAAAGAGTTATGAGCTCCTTAGCTTATATTAGCTTATATGTCTAACTTGTCTTAATTACACAATAATTATAAAAAATCTAAACCTAAACAGGGAAGCTAGGTAGATATTAATAGCTATACTATTTTTTACCTCTTTCATCGAGGATTTTATAGGAGGATTAAATGTTAAGATAAAAAATGAGCGAGAGATATAAGAAAATAGAATCATTAAGGAATTAAACACTAAAACAAGAATAAACGCGGCATTAAAAAATAATAGACTCGTTTTTAGTACTAGAAGTTTACCTAAAAAACCTAATAGAGGAGGCATTCCTCCCAGCGATATAAATATTAATACGGCCACTCTTTTTCTATAGTCTCTAATTATTGAAATCTCTATAAACCTACTGGTTTGTGTAGTTTTAAAAATTATATTTACGCCTAGTAACAGTATTCTATAAATAGCCATAAATATTAGTAATAATTTTAAAAAAATTTGTACCGATAGCAATATCCAAATTAGATTTATTATGGAAGACAAGGCAAGAAGTTTGTTAATAGATACCGTCCCTAGGACCCTTATAAAAATAACAATAAAAGTTGAGATTGCAAAAAACATAAATCCTATGTTATTAATATAAGTATGACTTAGGATAATAAGGGGAATTAATTTCTGTAAGGTAGAAAGAATAATAATCATTCGAATAGAGCATCTTTTCATAATTGAAATAAATCAACCGTGAATAGGGGCAGCCCCTAACTTTAATATTATCGCCAAAAATCCCATATATGAGGCTATCTCCCTTACTAGGTAAGACAGTGCCCATCCAATCAGAAATATAATGGACGCTCAACTTTGAACTAAAAAATACTTTATAGTATTTTCAAGGGCCAAACCTGATTCGGAGGCTATTACAGGAAGGAAAAGTAATATATTTATTTCAAGTGCCGCCCATAATATGAATGGTGAAGTAGCTCTTAGTGCTACAATGACTGTAAGACCTAACAATATATAAAAACCAAAAAGAGGGTTGAAAATTATTAGTGCATTATTTCTAGGTTAATTAAGAACACAAAATTTGTTTTAGCATTTTTTTAATAAATGTGACAACTTTGTTGCTATAATATATATTTATATGCCCTGTCATATACACCAGTAAGCGCTTTTAACTAGTGGTAATATTTTATCCTTATACACCGTGCCGGTTAGCAATAAATTTACTAACTATTTAGTTTAAGCGCTATGTCTGGCAGCTATTATCTTATACATGTAAAATCAATACAGCCTTTCAGTTGTATAATCTCAGAGGATTATCACCTATTTATATGTTGAAAGCATATTATATTGATTATATTACTGAGACATGTCTAACCCTCTTTTTAGTAAAATATAACCTTAATAAAAACTAAGTGTGTTTTTTGTCCTAAGAACTGACGCCTTGATCACTCAATATAGAATATATTGATATCTAAGTAGATATTTGTATCCTATGATATAGTTTGCATTTAATTTTAGCGGGCAGGCCTTTAAAGCCAAGACCTGCTATTAGCTAATAGACTATTATCCCTCCCTGATTTATGAAACTGTAAATAACAAGGAATATGTATATATTTGTATATACTTGTGTCTACAGTCCCATAGGCCGGGTTAGGATTCGGGGCCGTATTACAGGTATATTTGTCCACCAGGTCAGCTCTTTTTATTTCTTAGGTTAGTATCTTTGGTATACTAATTAAGGGTAACGGTTTCTGCAAATCCATTAGTTGTAGGCCCACTAATGTAACAATTTATTTGTTAAGATATAGGCTAATATTTAAGCTCAATAGCCCTAAGCCGCATCCTTAAAGATACCATACAAGAGCCAATTTTTAATTTTTTAATTTTTTTCACCACTATTACGATTTTAGCATCTTTAATAGTAATAGCCGGGCTAGCTTTAAGAAAAAAGCTAACACTGGACTATGAAAAAAGAAGACCCTTTGAATGCGGATTTACCCCAAAATTTAATGCTCGTCTTCCCTTTACCTTGCGATTTTTTTTAATCGCAATTATCTTCTTGGTATTTGACGTTGAACTGATCCTAATATTTCCATTTTTGGCTAACATGTTGATGGCTACAAGAGTGGTTGCTAATTATATTATATATTTTTTACTGGTTATTTTAATACTAGGCTTGTCCCATGAGTGGAATCAAGGGTCACTTGAATGGGCGGCCTAGTAGATTAAGTACTGGTCATATGAGATTTTTTTCATAGGGATCCTGTAAATAATCAAAACACTTATCTAGTATTCTTATAAAACTAAAATAGCCCTAAAACCTGTTGGCGCCTTAAAAGTATAATTGTGTAGGATATATATCTATATATTATTTATACGTGTCTATATATGCATATAATTAAAATCAGAATAAGCTCTTTTAAGGCTGTTATTATATGGTTAATTAGTTTCAGATAACTGGTCTATTAAACTTAATATGTGTTAAGCATATTTGCTTATCAAAATATAATAAAAATTTTTTTTATCCTTGCGCTGGCAAGCTTAGCCCCCAACAGAATTCAGCTAATTATTCTACCTGTATTAATAATTATATCTATTTTTACCTTAAATAGTAGAAATATTATAACAATATTGGATTTAATAAACTATGATTTAATTACTTTATCTCTAATTCTACTAACTTTATGGTTAACTATCTTGATAAAGTTTAGACAATTCAATATTAGTCGGGTAAATTCATTTTTCTTTCTTACCCTAGTAATAGCTATTAGCTTATTTTTATCGTTTAGGTCAAACAATATTTTAATATTCTATTTTTTCTTTGAATGGTCGCTCATTCCTATTTTCATAATTATTATGGGATGAGGATATCAACTAGAGCGTCTAAAGGCCAGAATATTTCTACTATTTTACACTCTCTTCGCATCTTTACCCTTGCTTGTCTTTATTCTTATATTAATAATAAGAGGGTTCGAGAGTTCTTTCTTTATATTTAACCTCTTATCTGAGAAAATACAAGGGGGGCTATTAATATCGGTCATAATATTATTGGCTTTCCTTGTTAAGTTCCCTATATTTTCTGTACATCAATGATTACCTAAGGCACATGTTGAGGCCCCGGTGAGAGGCTCAATAATTCTAGCAGGAGTACTGCTGAAACTAGGCGGTTATGGTATTATTCGAATAGGTGCTTTAGTTTTTTTATCAGGGTTTATCAAATATATCTTCGCGGTAACACTGGTCGGGGGAAGTGTACTCGGAATTATCTGCATAGGTCAAAGAGATATGAAGGTGCTAATTGCCTACTCTTCAGTAGTTCATATGGCTTTTATTATTGTAGGTGTACTCTCCCTTTCGAGCTGAGGAATTAACGGAGCAATAATGATAATGCTGGGCCACGGTCTTTGTTCCTCAGGCATATTTTCCATAGCTAATATAATATATGAGCGCAGTCATTCGCGTAGGTTAATAATAAACAAAGGGACATTAAGAGTTATACCTGCTTTTAGAATAATATGATTTATTTTATGTGTAGCAAATTTTGGAGGCCCTTTTACCTATAACTTGTTAGGAGAAGTCCTATTAATTATTAATTTAGGTACTTTAGTACCTATTTCTTTAATTAGAGTAGCTGCGATTTCGTTTTTCTCTGCTGCCTATAGACTGATTATCTATTCGAGTACTCAACAAGGTAAAATTTCTAATTATTTGTTCTCAAATATACATCTAGCTTCCCGAGAAATGATTGTAAATTCCAGCCATATTTGACCACTACTATTAGTGGCAATCTCTCCCACGATACTCTAATATTAGAAATTTATGATAAACATATAACGTCTATTTACTAAATAGTATAGATTATTTGTACCTGAGAACCGTTTCTAAGATTATTGGTATTATATAATTAGATAATAAGTGCCAATAAAATAAGAATTAGCTATAATAGACTACTATTTTAAACATTTTAGAAAACTCTAAATAGTGGCAGGCCAAGCAATTTGTATTTGCTAACAATATTATTTACGTTACCAATAAAGGGATCTAACTTTAAGATAGCGATCTATGTCCTTTAAAAGACAGAGAAAATATTTTTATAATAAAAGCCTTATTCTAACATAATAATCTTTAGAGACAGTGTTAGGGCCTGAAATATTTTTTATTGTACAGTAAAAGTATCTATTCTGTGATAAAATATGGGGCACCGCACAAAATTCGGAGTTAATACTATGAGTATAGTATATATTTATTACGTAAAGTTGCAAACTTTAAAAAACAATAAGTTACCCATTGAATGTGTATTTATATAGCTTATCTGTAAAGCATCATATTGAAGCTATGAAAAAGGTATGTACCTGTAAATAATAATTAGATTATTAAGCTACTTAACCCTAGTTATTGCCGTATTGGTTAACGTAGCCTTTATTACACTTCTAGAACGAAAGATCTTAGGCTATAGTCAACTTCGAAAGGGACCTAACAAGGTGGGAATTATTGGTCTGGTTCAACCTTTTAACGACGCCATTAAACTATTTTCAAAGGAAATTGTGTTTCCCTATGCTGCCAATAGTATACAGTATTTTTTAGCCCCTATATGTGGTCTTATTATTGTCCTCGTGACTTTTTCCATTTTTCCTTTTAAAGGATATGTATTTTCCCTGAGGCTATCTGCTATCTTTATATATATAATAATAAGAATAAATGTATACCCTGTACTCATTTCTGGTTGGGCATCTAATAGTAAGTACGCACTTTTAGGTTCTCTGCGCTCTGTAGCTCAGACGGTTTCATATGAAGTAAGCTTAGCTCTTATTTTAATATTTTATCTGGCGTTAAGTCTAAGACTTAGAATTGGGGTAGCTTCTGGTTTAAATATATATTGATATAAATGGTTAATTTTTATTCCTATAGTTAGGGTTTGAGTTATCTCATGTTTAGCTGAGACCAATCGTACTCCTTTTGATTTTGCTGAGGGTGAATCGGAACTGGTATCAGGATTTAATATTGAATACGGTAGTTTAGGATTCGCATTAATTTTTATGGCAGAGTATGCCAGGATCCTATTAATAGGTGTAATTTTCTCGCTAATTTTTATATCAAGTGGCACGGGCAGATTACTTATATATGTAAGTACCAGTACCGTTGTAATAGTATGGGTCTGAGTTCGAACAACTTTACCCCGATACCGCTATGATAAACTTATAAATTTAGCCTGGAAAGTTTATTTACCTCTGGTAATTTTTATTATATCTTATAGGCTACTAGTAATAATCTAATACCGCTATCCTAAAAATTTTTAACAATAACTTAGGTTACATTAAAACTGCAACCCTTCGCTAACGGTATAGAAATTTTTTGGTAAAAAAAGGAGTCAGTTTTATAGTGTCCTAAAAATATAATGCTTTTATAATTAGACAAAAACCTGTCCGAATGTTTAATTACCAGAACCTTGCGAAACAATATAGAACTTGGTGAAAATCTCCCGTATTAGCTGAAGCTAATTATAGTAGGTCGGCTAGACTTAGTCTATCTATAGATAGTTAAAGGATTTCATGAAGCTAATGTAAGAGCTTACCGGGCCAAACAACAATAACAGAAATAAACTCTATAGGGCTTCCTATTACTAATTCCGATGTATAATAAATATATTGGTTTTTTATTAGTGGCATCCAAGTTTAAACCTGTTTAGGAATATCGTAAAGTATGTTTTCTTATTAAAAGATATAAGTAATAGTTATCTTTTAATCAGATAAGCTTTGCTATATTTAATAAAAACACGTGTAAAGCAAATAAGGAGTTAGCTACGAGAAGGAAGGTTATTAATAATATAAAACTATCTATTATAGCTAAGCAATGAACTATCATTGTTCTATCTAAGAAGGCGTACCTCCTTGTCGTATTCTCTCTTAGTTGCTGTGTATAATTAGATATATTTTCGAGGCTGAAGTCGCGCTAAACTTTTTTCACTATTTAAAAATTATGTGTTTTCTTAATCTGACTTATTAATATAGAATATAAATAGTTTATATATATATATTCATACAATTCAGAGAATTAAGTTATTAAAACTATTAAACTTCAAATTTAAAAATAATATTTTATTATTCCCTATTTAACATAATATATTTATATATACTAAACTTAATAAAGCAAAATATGACAAGAGGGTAAACTTAAATACGGGGTAAAATGTTCCGTATCTCGATAAAACCTTGCCGGGCGATGAAAATTCATATCGGGACAAACTATGTGACGGTCTATCCAGTTAAAAGATTTAACACAAATTAAATACGATATATGAATTTTTGTAACCACGCGCATTACAGTCCTCCGACGGATTTATAAAAAATATCAAGTATTAACGTTTAATAGGTGTTTTTAAAAACCAAAATAAAAATTTATTTTCTAAAAAATCCAAATAAGTTCAATTCCATTAAAAAAAAAATTTTTTTTTTTGCAAAAAAAAATACTTTTATGTACAAATTCTTTAAGCATGAATTTAAAAACATGAAAATTAATCTAGCTTTGCGCAGGCAAAGGACTATAGTGATGGTTTTACTATGATTACGAGGTAGATAAAAAGGAAAGGGGGAAGGGGGAAAGGTTTATATAATAAATAGCCTAAATATATATAATTGTATATGTGATATTTGGGTTATTTCTTATATAAGAAATCTATTAGTTGGTTTTTATTTTATACTCGGTTAAGTAATATATTGCTTAACTCTTTACTAAATAATGAAGATAGTTAATGTGATAATGATTACCATATCCAGAACCTGCAAAATAAAAACATTAGAGTAGTTATCAATATATTTACTTAGTGAGGATAACCTAAAATAGCTCAATAGGTTCTTATATAGTACCGTTTCTATTCACCTAGCCTCTACCGCCAAGTTGAATTTTTTCGAAAACATTAAAAAGTTTTTTGAGTTACTTAGCCTCAAAGTTAAGGGTAAGAACCACATATTTCTAACTACTCAGCAAATAAGACTTCTTCTAAGCCTGTACCTATTTAAATAGGTAAATTTAGCAAAAAATGCTGCTAAAATAATACTAATCAGGACTCTCCTTTTGAGTCAAAGTGGTAAATAAATCAGTCTATTAAAAGAAAAAATTCTCCAGTTTAATAATATCCCCCCTAAGATGGAAGGAAGAATTAAAATTAATATGCCCCCTAGTATGTATTTATCTTGATCTGTTATACTAAAACAAGGTTCAGATTTAGGCTTATTTAACCCGATTAGAAACCTCATTCGGGAGGAATATGCAACAGTTAGGAAAGTTCCGCCTAAGACTAAAGTTAATATAGTAGTGTTTAGGCCTCTCAGTAGCATAACTTCTAAAATTATATCTTTTGAGTAAAAGCCCCTAAGAAAGGGGAGTCCACATAGGCTCAAATTAGCGGTGACTATAATAGCTCTCACTGTAGGTATAAAATTATACCTTAACCCTATTTTACGAATGTCTTGGAAATCTTTCATATTATGAATTAATATCCCAGCGCATATAAAAAGTATAGCCTTGAAAAAAGCATGAGAAAGTAAATGAAAATAGGCTAAGATTGGACTACCAAGACCAATGATTATCATTATTACCCCTAGTTGACTTAACGTGGACAAAGCAATAACTTTCTTTATATCTATTTCTATTATTGCTGTTAGACCTGCTATTAATATAGTGAGAGCGCCCATGGCTATTAGTAAGCTTGAAATGCTAGAATTAGTAAGCAGGCTTCTTATACGAATAAGGAGGTAAACACCAGCAGTCACTAAAGTAGAAGAGTGTACAAGTGCGGATACCGGTGTAGGAGCAGCCATAGCTGCGGGTAGTCATGCTGAAAAGGGTATCTGCGCACTTTTAGTACACGCCGATAGAACAATAAGAATAATTGAGATACTAGGAATACTGTAAGATGAAAAACTGTGATAGATAAATCTTCAATCTCCTTGGGAAATTAACACTGCAATAGCTATTAACAGTCCTACGTCACCTAGGCGATTAGTTAGCGCGGTAATTATTCCTGCGCTATATGATTTAGTACTCTGGTAGAAGATTACTAATAGGTAAGAGGTTACACCTAGCCCGTCCCAGCCTAGTATTAATATAATAATATTAGGTCTTAAAATTAAAGTTAACATAGCTGCTACAAAACTGATAACAAGTGCGATAAATCGACCAAAAAAAATTTCACTTCTCATGTATGAAGTCCTAAAGATAAGTACTCTCCCAGCTACTATGCAAACAAGGCTCATAAAGTATACCGATATAAAATCTAGAATAATCACAATAATAACATTAGTTGATCCTAGCGAAACAAGTTCTCACTCAAAGATGTACTCTTTAAGATTTATAGTCATCATCGAGAATAATCCTAGAGTAAATCTTATCATGATAAAGAGTTGGCCCACTACGATCCTAGTAGAAGATATAAATTTTATTATTTTATAATTGATCCTATTACGTCCCTCATATACTTGTCTGAATATACTTATGTGTAACTATCAAGATATTTCTTCTGATAAATATGGCTATAAGTTAACTATTTTATGTGGGTTTTGGGCTATATTGTGGCGTTATTTTATCTTAAGGGATATGCCTTTAAATGTTTAATAGATATAGCTAATAAGGTGGCGGTTAGCCATCAAGAACGTAAAAATGTTTCCCTGGAAACAGTACACCTTTTTGTGTCGTCACTTAGTTATACTAAGTGACTTACTCTACTATTATTTTATTACGTTCTTAATGTAGGTTAACGTAATATATGACTAGTACTAGAAGAAACTACCCTCTTAGTCATATGAAGCTAACACTCAATTTAAAAATGACCTAGAGTTAACGATTTCTATGACAATCGGCATAAAACTGTGGTTTGCTCCACAGATTTCTGAACACTGTCCAAAAAATACGCCTGGCCGCTGAGCTGTAAATTTAACCTGGTTTAGGCGCCCAGGAACAGCGTCTGCTTTCACTCCTAGTGCAGGTACGGTTCACGCATGAAGAACATCAGAAGAAGAAATTAATATACGCACGTGAATATTGTAAGGTACTAAGGTACGATTATCTACATCCAGGAGACGAAATATATTGTCCTCTATCTCGTTAGTAGGGATTATATAAGCATCGAATTCGATTTGATTTTTATCGGCAATTGACCAAAAGTCACTATATTCGTAACTTCAGTATCATTGGTGACCTATTACTTTGATAGTTAAGGAAGAGTCTACTGACTCATCTAATATATAAAGTAATAACAGTGAAGGCATGGCAATTTGAACTAGAACTGCAGCTGGAATAACAGTCCATACACATTCTACTATTTGCCTCTCAAGAAGTCTCATATTTATATATTTATTATATATTATACTTACTATAATATAGCCCACAAAGCTAATAATAAAAACTAGTACCATGTTAATAAAATCATGTAAAAATGTTAGTTCTTCCATAATGGGAGAGTTTGCATCTTGAAGACCAAATTGACCTCAATTTATAAT